GACGAATTAGTTGGAATGCTAAATCCTAGAAAGTGAAAATCTTGTAGTCGAAAACTTTAAACCCTTTGAATTGTATCCCGAGTAGCATGGGGCACGTGAAATCCCGTGTGAATCTGCGAGGACCACCTCGTAAGGCTAAATACTACTGAATGACCGATAGTGAAATAGTACCGTGAGGGAAAGGTGAAAAGAACCCCGGGAGGGGAGTGAAAAAGAACATGAAACCGTAAGCTTACAAGCAGCAGAAGGACGACTTTTAACGTCTGCCTGCGTGCCTGTTGAAGAATGAGCCGGCGACTTGTAGTTGGTGGCAAGGTTAAGGTAAGAAATACTGGAGCCATAGCGAAAGCGAGTCTTAAAAGGCGATTCTGTCACCAGTTACGGACCCGAACCCGGATGATCTAACCATGGCCAGGATGAAGCTTCGGTAATACTAAGTGGAGGTCCGAACTGACTGATGTTGAAAAATCAGCAGATGAGCTGTGGTTAGGGGTGAAATGCCAATCGAATTCGGAGCTAGCTGGTTCTCCCCGAAATGTGTTTAGGCGCAGCGGTTAGCGTTATAGCTTAGGGGTAAAGCACTGTTTCGGTGCGGGCTGGTAATTCGGTACCAAATCGATGCAAACTCTGAATACTAAGTGTATAGCTAACCAGTAAGACTATGGGGGATAAGCTCCATTGTCAAGAGGGAAACAGCCCAGATCACCAGCTAAGGCCCCTAAATATTTACTAAGTGGTAAAGGAGGTGGGAAGACTTAAACAACCAGGAGGTTTGCTTAGAAGCAGCAATCCTTTAAAGAGTGCGTAATAGCTCACTGGTCGAGTAATCCTGCGCCGAAAATGTACGGGACTAAGTAATTTGCCGAAGCTGTGAGATATTAAAAATAAATATAATTATATCGGTAGGGGAGCGTTCTGTTATAGATTGAAGCGTTAGCGTAAGCGGGCGTGGACGAAGCAGAAGTGAGAATGTCGGCTTGAGTAGCGAAAACATGGGTGAGAATCCGATGCCCTGAAAACCTAAGGTTTCCTCCGGAAGGCTCGTCCGCGGAGGGTAAGTCAGGACCTAAGGCGAGGCTGAAAAGCGTAGTCGATGGACAATAGGTTAATATTCCTATACTATTCTTTATTGGCAACGAGGGACGAAGACAGCTAGACTAGCCAATTATTGGTTATTGGTTTAAGTGTACGAGGTGTTGAGAGATAGCGAAAATATCTTGAGCTAAGTCATGATGACGGAATAATGTGCGCATTATATGAAGTAGTTGATGTTATGCTTCCAAGAAAAGCTTGCACTGCCATAAATAAAGAATACCTGTACTCTAAACCGACACAGGTGGGTTGGTAGAGTATACCAAAGGGCGCGAGATAACTCTCTCTAAGGAACTCGGCAAAATAACCCTGTAACTTCGGGAGAAGGGGTACCTATTAGGTTGCAATAACAAGGTCCAAGCGACTGTTTACCAAAAACACAGGTCTCCGCTAAGTTGTAAGACAACGTATGGGGGCTGACGCCTGCCCAGTGCCGGAAGGTTAAAGAAGTTGGTTAGTCTATGACAAAGCTGATAACTGAAGCCCCGGTGAACGGCGGCCGTAACTATAACGGTCCTAAGGTAGCGAAATTCCTTGTCGGGTAAGTTCCGACCCGCACGAAAGGCGTAACGATTTGGACACTGTCTCAGAGAGAGACTCGGTGAAATAGACTTGTCTGTGAAGATGCGGACTACCTGCACCTGGACAGAAAGACCCTATGAAGCTTTACTGTAACTTGAAATTGGTTTCGGGTTTTATTTGCGCAGCATAGGTGGGAGGCTTTGATGTTGATCTTATGGGATTGATTGAGCCGCTAGTGAGATACCACTCTTATAAAACTAGAATTCTAACCTTGTATCGTTAGCCGGTCAGGGGACAGTTTCAGGCGGGCAGTTTGACTGGGGCGGTCTCCTCCTAAAAGGTAACGGAGGCGTACAAAGGTTTCCTCAGATCGGTCAGAAATCGATCGAAGAGTACAAAGGCAAAAGGAAGCTTGACTGTGAGACCTACAAGTCGAACAGAGACGAAGTCGGTCTTAGTGATCTGGCGATATTGAGTGGAAAAGTCGTCACTCAACGGATAAAGTTACTCTAGGGATAACAGGCTGATCTCCCCCAAGAGTTCACATCGACGGGGAGGTTTGGCACCTCGATGTCGGCTCATCGCATCCTGGGGCGGTAGTACGTCCCAAGGGTTGGGCTGTTCGCCCATGAAAGCGGTACGTGAGCTGGGTTCAGAACGTCGTGAGACAGTTCGGTCCATATCCGGTGTAGGCGTTAGAGTATTGAGAGGATTCTTCTTTAGTACGAGAGGACCGAGAAGAACATACCTCTGGTGTACCAGTTATCATACCAATGGTAAACGCTGGGTAGCTACGTATGGAAAGGATAACCGCTGAAAGCATCTAAGTGGGAAGCCAACCTCAAGATGAGTACTCTCATTGTGAAAGCAAGTAAGATCACGGCAAGACTAGCCGTTAAAATAGGCATTAAGTAGAAGTATAGTAATATATTAAGCTGAGATGTACTAATAGATCGAGGACTTGAACTTTTTTCTAGCTTTAAAAATTTATTGTCTTGGTGTTTAAAGTATAGTGGAACCACATTGATCCATTTCGAACTCAATGGTGAAACACTATAACAGTTACAATACTTAAGGAGGAGTCCTTTGGGAAGATAGCTTATGCCAGGACTTTTAAGTATTTTCTATAATAACAAGATTAAGTCTTATCAAGAAATTTGAAAAACTATTCTTTAAGGTTTTATAAATTTTATTCAATGGAATACGCAATTATAGAAGCCAGTGGGCGACAATTTTGGGCAGAGCCTAAAAAATTTATTGAATTTAATAGATTGATTCTTAAGATTGGTAGCACTATTTTAATTAAACGAGTTTAAAAGTATACTTAATAAAGTTTTTCTAGTATAGGTTTCTAGTACTATGATTATTATTAATGCAATCATCGCAACACGACCATTTAATATTTCACTTCTTAAGTAAAATCCCCATCTGGAAGGGTAATCAGTAGAATTTTTAGAATTTTTAACCATCATATAAATTTTTAAAGATTAGGGTTAAATTGCCATTAAAATTATTTATGTGTTATACTATTATAGTACATTAAAATCTCTATCTATTTATATTACATTTTATTAACCTATTTTAAAATAAAATAAAATTAAGGAATATGGAACATATACAACTGATTAGTCTAGAAAATTTACAACTTATAAGTATGGATTGGGAAACACTCCAAGCTAAATTGGATTTGGATTATGAAATTATGCAAACGTTTGATACAAAGGATTGGGCAAATGAATTCTTAGTTTGGACTGCCGATGCTCTTAGAGTTTACTATTGGGTTTTAACATTAAGGTTATCTGTACAATGGTTCCCTAATATAAACCCATATATCCACCCTGTTTACGTATTATTGCATGCAACAGATTTTTTTTTAGAATCATTTGAAGGTATAGTTCCGAATATACTAGGTATGGATATGTCTGCTATGTGCGCATTTATTTTTCTAGAATGGGTAATTCGTACATGTCAAGCTATAAAATTCTATTAGTGATGCTTTATCTGTTTTTTTAAGGGTATTAGAATTATTCAAAATAAAAATAAAAAAATATTTTATTAAATATGTTAAAAATAAGATTCAAACTTTGTGGCCGTAAAAAACAACCTTTTTATAGAATTGTAGTTATGGATGTTAGAACAAAACGAGATGGAAAGGTATTGGAAGAATTAGGCTTTTATAATCCAATGAATAAAACATTACATATTAATCGTGAACGAACAATTAGTAGATTGAATCATGGTGCTCAACCAACCGAAGTTGTAAAAAATCTATTAAGAAAAACACCTGGATTTTAAAATTATTTTAATTGAATAATAAATTATGGACAAGTTCTCAATACAAAGTAAAAATAATTATTTATTTAAAATTATTTGGAGTAAAAATTATCTTGGGTTAGCAGTAGATAAAAAACTTCAAAATAACCATACAGTTCCAATAACTACATTCTTTTTTTGGCCCCGAGAAAACGGTTGGCAATTATTAAAAGAAGAATTATCTTATAAACCTTGGATTTCAAAGGATGAATCTATTGATATATTAAATGGTTATAGCAATCTCATAAACTATTGGTTAAAAAATGTTAATGAGATAGAAGGTATTACGCAATTAATAAGAGATAGTTCAAATTTAAATTTTGAACTGTTAGCCAAATTCTAAATTCTTCTTATAAAAATTTGAATGATATCAAAAAAGATAATCATATAAAGTAGCTATATAATTTTTTAACTGGAGAAATTATAAAAGAGTTTTATATTATAATGTTTTTAGAAATATTTATACTATAAAATAGTATTAGAAGGTGTAATATCACTATATTTATCTTTTCTTCTAATTTATTAGAGGAAAAAATAAATATTATAAAAAATTTGCTAGCTAAAAAAAAAATAAACTCAAATAAAAATAATAAAACTTAATAATTAAGGGATTAAAATTTTGAGTAGAAATTTAAATAAAAATAAAGAAGTTTCATTAACTCTTTACTTGATTGAAGCTTTAGACCCCCTTTTTTTTGAATCTTTAATAGATACCTTAGGAATTTCTAATGATATTTTATTTACATCGAATTCAGGGTTGACTAATTATTTTAAAAATATTATTTTTCTTAATATTTTATCTACGGAAATTATAAGTAACCAGTTAGACCTAAAGTTAGATGGGGCGAAAACCGGAAATAATTTAATATATAAAATAACTAAACAATTAAATAGTTCGAAATTATTTCATAAAGATATAAAAAATCAACTTGAAAAATTTTTATTTTTTAACTTAAAAAATACTAAGAATAATTGTTTACTTTCTTCTGAAACTTCAAAATTAATAAAAAATTTAAAAAACTTTATTTTAATTTAGCTAATATATAAAAGGAAAACCTGGGGTAGGAGGATTCGAACCTACGAATGGCGGAGTCAAAGTCCACTGCCTTACCACTTGGCTATACCCCAAAAAAATATTGCTAAAGAGATTAGTATTAATCTAAAAGTCTTATATGAGCTAGGAGGGATTCGAACCCCCGACACCGTGGTTCGTAGCCACGCGCTCTAGTCCACTGAGCTACAAGCCCTATATAAGTACAATACTTTATTGTACTATTCAAAGTATGCAAAATACAATTTATAGTTTTAGTAAATCCAAAATATTGGATAGTAAAATTTTTTAAGGTTATTAGTAAATTAATTTAAAAATAATAAATAATATTAGTTTTATTAAAATGGTGCGTTATAGAGGTCCACGTTTAAAAATTATAAAAAAATTTGGTGAGTTACCAGGTTTAACAAGAAAAGTAGTAGTAAAAAAACAGAACTCATCTGGAAAAGATATTAACGACCAAAAAAAATCAAAGGCTTCATCTTATAAAATTAGATTAAATGAAAAGCAAAAACTACGTTACAATTATGGAGTAACTGAGTCGCAATTGCTAAGATATGTTAAAGAAGCAAGACGAAGAAAAGGATTAACAGGTTTTCTATTAATGCAGCTTTTAGAGATGCGATTAGATAATATTATTTTTCGTTTAGGTTTAGCTCCAACAATACCTGCGGCAAGACAATTTGTAAATCATGGTCATGTTTTAATAAATGAAAAAAAAGTAAATATACCGAGTTTTCAATGTAGACCTAATGACGTTATAACATTTTCTACAAAACCTAAGACGATTACTTTATTAAAATCTAACTCAAACCACGAAGATAATTCAAATTCAAACAATGATATTTCTAATAGTCATTTAGAATTTGACTATAATTCATTAAAGGGGAAAATTAAAAATTTAGTAAAACGTAAAGATCTTAGATTTAAAATAAATGATATGCTAGTAATTGAGTATTATTCGAGACTTGCTTAAAAAATACTGAGAGATTAAAAATATTTGATATTAAATTTCTTCTTCACTTCCTTCTAGAGAGATTTTTAACATCTCTCGTTCTTTTTCTGCTTGCTTATCAACAATAAAACCTTCAGTTGTTGTAGAAAGACGCTGTGTTAAAAACATTTCTGTATTTGGTTTTGAAGGTTCCACCATTGGATAGCAATTTTCTTTTTCTAATACATTACATTCAAGTAGAACTGGTCCCTTACACCATAAAGTATCTCTTAATTTAGGCCATATTTCTGATTGTTTTTCAGTGTAAAGACTCTTGATACCATAGGCATTTGCTAATACATCAAGTTTTGGTGTTCCTTCTACCATATTTGAATGGGAATAACGATTATCATAAAAAGTTTCTTGCCATTGACGTACCATACCCTGCCAATGATTATTAATAATAATAATCTTAATTGATAAATTATATTTAGAAATTGTCCCTAATTCTTGTAAATTCATTTGAAAACTTGAATCACCACTAATACAAATAACATCTTTTTTTGGAAAAGCTATTGCTGCTCCGATAGCGGCAGGTAAACCAAATCCCATTGTACCTAATCCTGAGCTAGATAACCAATTTCGTGGTTTACATTTCATATATTGGGCCGCCCACATTTGATGTTGTCCAACATCTGTAGTAATAATTGCTCTAGGTTTAATATCTGTTACTGTTTTAATAACCTCTTGAGGTAATAAAGTATCTCCTGAAGGTATTGCCATCAATGGGAATCGATATTTCCATTTTAAAATCTGGTCATGCCAGTCTTCAAAATCTTTGCGAAGAGCTTTTCTTAATCCTAAATATCGAGGCTCATTAGTTGTTGCTAGAAATTCTGTTAAAATTGTTTTAACATCCCCTACAATACCAAGGTTAATATTTTTATTTTTTCCAATTTCTGCGTCATCAACATCTATATGAATAATAAAAGCATTACAGGCAAATTCGTCTAATTTACCAGTAACTCGATCGTCAAACCTAGCCCCAATTGCAAATAACAGATCACAATTTCCCACAGCAAAATTTGCATAGGCAGTACCATGCATCCCTAACATTCCTAAAGATAAACGACTTCTTTCATTAAAGGCTCCCTTTCCCATTAAGGTTGTAGTCACAGGAATTCTAAAACGTTGAGCTAATCGACGTAATTCTGAAGTTGCATTAGAGCTTACAACTCCTCCACCAACATAAAAGAGTGGGTTTGAACAATCTGCAAGCTTTTCTAAAGCGAGTTTTATTTTATAATCCTGCTCTACCATTTCACTTTTATATCGCCATCCCAAAACTTTATGTACCGTTGCTTGGTAACAAGGGCTAAATTTTTTTATTTTTTCTAAACCTACATTTTTCGGTATATCTATTAAAACTGGACCAGGTCTACCATTTTGACAAACGTAAATTGCTTCAGTAAGAATTTGGGCTAAGAATCTCGATTCTAAAACAACATATGAATGTTTTACTAAAGATAATGTTATTCCATAGATATCAATTTCTTGAAAAGCGTCGGTTCCAAGGAATTGGGTACCTACTTGACCAGTTATTACTATCATCGGAATTGAATCTAAATAAGCAGTAGCAATTCCAGTAACTAGATTAGTTGCACCTGGGCCTGATGTTGCAAAGCAAACACCAACTTTTCCACTACATCTACTAAATCCATCTGCTGCATGTGTAGCTGCTTGTTCATGTCTTACAAGATAATGTTTAATAAGATTATTTTTTTTCCCAAAAAATAATTCATCATAAATAGGTAATATTGCTCCACCTGGATAACCAAAAATGGAATAAACCCCATTACGTACGAACGTATCAAAAAGAGAAAAAGCTCCCGTATGAAAATATAAATCGTCTTCATTAATTTCTTGAGCATTATCAAAAGTTTCATATAATCTTGAAGTTAGGGGTCGATCAGATTCTTTGCGGATTGTTGCAAATCTCCAAAAATTATATTTTTTAGAATTATGTGCAAATGTTGGTTCTAAATAAACCCATTTTCTTTTTGATTCTCCGTCGTATTCGTAGGGTATTAAATCATAATATTTTTGAATTGACATAAATTAATTATCCTAAAATTTTAATAAAATAAGTCTAATATATTAACTTAATCGATAGTAAGCATTTCCTTTAAAATGTAAAATAAAACAATCAAAACAATAATCAAAATAAGAAAGACTATTTTATTATTAAATTTTTTCATTTGATTAATTATCGGATTTAATAATATTAAAATTAATCCAATCATTGAAGATATAAAAAATTTTGGATATCGTAATAAATTATCCCAAAAAATCATTGGATCCCCTTTTCTTTTTGTTGATTTTATTGACAACCTTCTTAATCAAAATTGTATTGAGTATTATTTTAAGATCTATTTTAAAAATAAATAAAAATTTTAAATATTTATTATTTTTATTTGCAATTATCGTGATTCACTATATTATACTATACATTCGAGTCTATTAATCTAATAATAGTGATTTTTAAACTAAAATTATTATTATTATCACTAGCATTATAACGATAGTAATTTACTTTATTTTTTGAAAGATTATTCATAATATATAATGAATAATAAACTCTGATTTCACATTATAATCTTAACTTGATCTAAATTATATATTAAAATATATATAAAATATATAATCCCAAATTAAGAATTTTTCTTTTAAAAAATTAATATAATAATATTAATATACTATACCTGTATCTAGTATCTGGCACAAGTCTTAAAAATTTAAAATAAACGCAATATATTTATGACATTACTAATCTTTGGGGGGACGGGAACTTTAGGTCGACAAATTGTTCGAAAAGCTTTAGAAAATGGATTTCAAGTTCGTTGTATTGTACGTAATAAACGAGCAGCAAATTTTCTAAAAGAATGGGGAGCTGAGTTAGTTTATGGTGATTTAACGTTACCAGAAACCTTACCTCTATCCTTTCAAGGCGTTACAGCTATAATTGACGCATCGACTACAAAATCCGAAGATACCAGTGAATTAATTAGTGTTGATTGGTATGGTAAATTAATTGTAATAGAATTATCAAAGTATGCTCAAATAAAACGTTTTATATTCTTATCAATTTTAAATTCGGAAAAATATCCCTATATAACTTTAATGCAAATGAAGTATCGTGTAGAAAATTTAATTAAAAGTTCAGGTGTTCCCTTCACTATTTTTAAATATGCGGGATTTTTTCAAGCCCTAATAAATCAATATGCAATACCTCTATTAGAACGAAAACCTATTTTAATTACAGTTCAATCACCAACAATTTCTTATATTGATACTCAAGATGCAGCCTTTTTTTGTATAAAAAGTTTGTCTATTAATGAAGCACAGAATAAAGTATTAGCTACTGGAAGTTCTCAAACTTGGACAGCAGAAGAAATTATTTCGCTTTGCGAAAAATTATCTGGACAAAAAGCAAAAACACAAACTATTTCTATCTATCTTTTAAAAGTATTAAGACAAATAACAGGCTTTTTCGAGTGGAGCCTTAAAATAAGTGATCGATTAGCATTTATTGAGGTATTGAATAATGATCAAAATTTTGCCTCATCAATAAAGTATACTTATGATGTATTAGATATTAAACCAAACGAAATATTAGAATTAGATTTATATTTTAGAGAGTATTTCGAAATGATACTTAATCTTTTAGAAAATTTAAACGCTGAGCAACTAGAAAAAACAAAAACTTCGTTTATTTAACAAAGAAAATATGAATCATGCAATTTTCGTTGTAAAAGTAATTAAAAATCCCGTCCATTTAATTTATAATGATGATCAAATTATTGAAATAAAGGTGCAATTTTCTGTTCCTCAATCAAATACTTCTAAAAACGAATTGACACTTGTTCTTTGGGGTGATTATCGAGATAATTTTCTAAAATACTATAAGGTACGAGATTATCTTATAATAGAAGGTATTATTACATTAAAGGGTTATAAGAATGAAGGGAATGAAGGGAATGAAGTAAGAGTTATTGTTAAAAGATTATATCCATTTTTATTAGTATAAACGAAAGAATATTCTACTAAAAATAAATATTATCCTTAACAATAGAGTATATTTTTAATTTTTGAAAGTTAAATAGTTTACCAATTTATTCTTCAATTAAAAATAGAATTAATCAATTGGACGCATTGAAAGTACAGCTTCTGTTTGTCGGTTTATACCTTTTTCAAAACCTGCTGCCGCTGCTCTAGAACGACCTGAATGCCACCAATGACCTACTAATAAAAAGAAACCTAAGAAGAAATGAGAAGTTGTTAACCAAGAACGAGGAGATACGTAGTTTACTGAATTTATTTCAGTAGCCACACCACCAACTGAATTTAAAGACCCTAGCGGAGCATGAGTCATATATTCAGCTGCACGACGTTCTTGCCAAGGTTGAATATCATTTCTAATTTTGTTGATATCTAAACCATTAGGACCACGTAAAGGTTCTACCCATGGTGCACGTAAATCCCAGAAACGCATTGTTTCCCCACCAAAAATAATTTCACCACTTGGTGATCTCATTAAGTATTTACCTAAACCAGTAGGTCCTTGTGCAGAAGCTACATTTGCACCTAATCGTTGATCTCGAACTAAAAAAGTAAAAGCTTGCGCTTGAGAAGCTTCTGGTCCAGTAGGTCCAAAAAATTCACTCGGATAAGCAGTATTGTTGTACCATACAAAAATAGAAGCAGTTATACCCATAATAGATAAAGCAGCTAAACTATATGATAAATAAGCTTCTCCAGACCATACAAACGCTCGACGTGCCCAAGCAAATGGCTTTGTAACAATATGGAATATACCACCAAGTACACAAAGTACACCTACCCAAATATGTCCACCTACAAGATCTTCCATATTATCAATTGAAGTAATCCAACCATCACCACCAAATGGTGATTTAAAGACATATCCAAAAATAATAAAAGGATTTAGAGTTGGGTTCGCAATAAATCGAACATCTCCACCACCCGGTGCCCAAGTATCATATAAACCATAGCTAACTAAATTACCAGGCATAGCTCGGTAGGCAAATAATAATGCGCCTAATCCAAGGAAAATTAAATGAATCCCTAAAATAGAAGTCATTTTATTTTTATCACGCCAATCGTAACCAAAGAATGGGAATGATTCTTCTAATGTATCTGGGCCAATTAATGAATGGTATATACCACCAAAACCAAGCACTGCTGAAGAAATTAAATGTAAAACACCAACAACAAAATATGGATAAGTGCTTACGATTTCTCCACCAGGTCCTACTCCCCAACCTAAAGTTGCTAAATGTGGGATTAAAATAAAACCTTGCTCATATAGAGGTTTTTCAGGTATAAAATGTGAAACTTCAAACAATGTCATAGCACCAGTCCAAAAAACCATGATACCCGCATGAGCTACATGTGCACCTAATAATTTACCAGATACATTAATAAGACGAGCATTACCAGACCACCAAGCAAAACCTGTAGATTCAATATCTCTACCTGCTACAATATTAAAGGGCGTTTCCACGTGGTAGAACCTCCTCAGGGAATACAAAGTTTTCATGTGGCTGATCTTGTGCAGCCATCCAAGCACGAATACCTTCATTTAATAAAATATTTTTAGTATAGAATGTTTCAAATTCTGGATCTTCTGCAGCACGAAGCTCTTGTGATACAAAATCATACGCTCTTAAATTTAAAGCAAGTCCAACAATACCAATTGCACTTGTCCATAATCCTGTTACTGGTACAAATAGCATAAAGAAATGTAGCCAACGTTTGTTTGAGAACGCTACACCAAAAATTTGTGACCAAAAACGGTTTGCTGTAACCATAGAATAAGTTTCTTCAGATTGTGTTGGTGTAAAAGCACGGAATGTGTTTGCAGCATCACCATCTTCAAATAAAGTATTTTCTACAGTAGCACCATGAATAGCACATAATAATGCTCCACCCAGAATACCAGCTACACCCATCATATGAAATGGATTTAATGTCCAGTTATGAAATCCTTGTAAAAATAGTAAAAAACGGAAGATCGCAGCTACACCAAAACTTGGGGCAAAAAACCAACTCGCTTGTCCTAATGGATATAATAAAAAAACAGATACAAAAATTGAAATTGGTCCAGAAAAAGCGATTGCATTATAAGGACGAATCCCTACTAAACGAGCTATTTCAAATTGACGTAAACAAAATCCAATTAATGAGAAAGATCCATGTAGTGCTATAAAAGCCCATAGACCACCAATTTGGCACCAACGTGTAAAATCACCTTGAGCTTCTGGTCCCCATAAAAGTAAAAGAGAATGTCCCATACTATTAGATGGTGTTGAAACAGCAGCTGTTAAAAAATTACAACCTTCTAAATATGAAGTTGCTAAGCCATGTGTATACCATGAAGTAACAAAAGTTGTTCCAGTAAACCATCCACCTAGTGATAAGTAAGCACATGGGAACAGAAGTAATCCTGACCACCCAATAAAAATAAAACGATCTCTTTTTAACCAGTCGTCTACAAGGTCAAATATCCCAGTACGTTCTGTTTGTCCAATTGCAATAGTCATACGTTAATTAATAAGTATTAACCGCAAGGAATAATAAAGTAGATAATATAAAATATGCTTTACGAACTGAGAATTAATATCAAACTTATCTAACCAGCTAATATCTATAGTTAATGTTGTTCAAAGAGTAAAAGACTAAAAATTTTAATAACCTTTGAACTAATAAATAATTTTAAATTTATAAAAATAGCTCCCCAGGTAGGATTTGAACCTACGACCAATCGGTTAACAGCCGATTGCTCTACCACTGAGCTACTGAGGAATATTAAAATGATATAAAATAGTAATTAATTGCATAATAATTAGATATATACATATATTATACAAATATATAATGAGAAATGTCAAGTGCTAAATTTTAATAGAAACTAATAGCTTAAAATTAAAATTTTATAATATTATAAAATTTTATCTTTTTTAAATAAAGGTAATATATTATTTTAATATATTATATATTAACCTATAATATCTTTATTTTAAAATTAGATACTTAACATTATATCAACAAAATACATTATTGTTCAAGCATAACCTATTTCAATAATAATGAGTTATGCTTGAACAACTAACAACTATAAATTAAATAACTAAAGGTATATTAGGTCTGTTTATTTAGTTACAGGTTTTAACCAGTCGTAACCTTTTTCTTCTAATATATTTGCTAAACTAGCATCACCAGTTTTAACAATTGCACCATCTTGCATTACATGAATAAAGTCTGGTTTTATATATTCCAATAATCTCTTATAATGTGTAATAAGAATTATACTTTTATTTTTTTTTTCCATTAATACATTAATTGTCTCAGAAATAGATTTTAATGCATCAATATCAAGACCTGAATCGGTTTCATCCAGAATACCTAATTTGGAATCTAATAAGGCAAATTGAAGAATCTCATTTCTCTTTTTTTCTCCTCCAGAGAAACCCTCATTAACATTTCTAGAAATAAAACTTTCGTCTAATTTGACCATACTCAATTTTTCCCTTAACAACTCATAAAAAAATAGAGGATTAACCTCTGGTAAATTCATTGAAACTTGTTTTGCATTATAAATTGCCTGTAAAAATTCTTGATTATCCACTCCTGCAATCTCAACTGGGTATTGAAAAGCTAAAAATATTCCTAAATGAGAACGTAAGTCTGGATCTAAATCACAAATATTTTTTCCTTCAAATAATATTTCTCCTTCTGTGATAGTATAAGAGGGATGGCCAGCAATTATTTTAGAAAGTGTACTTTTACCAGAACCATTTGTCCCCATAATAGCATGTATTTCTCCTTCAAAAATAGATAAGTTAACTCCTTTCAAAATTTTATTATTGTTAATATGAGCATGTAAATTTTTTACTTCTAAAAGTGGTACTCTAATATTTTTATTCATCCAACACTCCCTTCTAATTTTATACGTAATAAATGCTCAACTTCTGAAGCAAATTCAATTGGTAACTCATCAAAAACAACTTTACAAAAGCCAGTAAGTATTAAAGTAACAGCATCTTCAGCATTAATTCCTCGTTGCAATAGATAGAAAAGTTGTTCTTCTCCGACTTTAGAAGTTGATGCTTCGTGCTCTATTTTTGAAGTAGAATTTTGTACTTGAATATAAGGGAAAGTATTTGCTTGTGCATCAGCTCCAAATAAAAGTGAATCACATTGAGAAAAATTTCTACTATTCAATGCTTTGGTACCAATTTTAACCAGTCCACGATAACTATTTTTTGAATAGCCACCTGAAATACCTTTAGAAATAATTTGACTTTTGGTATTCTGGCCAACATGAATCATTTTTGTCCCTGTATCAGCTTGTTGCATATTTGTAGTTAATGCTACAGAATAAAATTCTCCTTTAGATTGATCGCCAATTAAAACACAACTCGGATATTTCCAAGTAATAGCAGATCCTGTTTCAACTTGTGTCCAAGATATCTTTGAATTTTCACCAACACATAAACCACGTTTTGTAACAAAATTATAAATACCACCTAATCCATTTTTATCACCTGCATACCAATTTTGAACTGTCGAATATTTTATTTCAGCATCTTTTAAAGCAATCAACTCTACGATAGCGGCATGTAACTGATTCGTATCATATTGTGGTGCAGTACAACCTTCAAGATAGCTAACGTAACTCCCTTCTTCTGCTACAATTAGTGTTCGTTCAAATTGTCCTGATTCTTTATTATTAATTCGAAAATATGTAGATAATTCTAAGGGACATCTTAAATTTTTGGGAATATAACAAAAAGATCCATCTGTAAAGACAGCAGAATTTAGAGCGGCAAAAAAATTGTCACCAAAAGGAACTACGGTTCCTAAAAATTTCTTTACTAAGTGTGGATAATTCTTAATAGCATCCGATATAGAGCAAAAAATAACTCCATATTTTTGTAGTTCCTCTTTAAACGTTGTAGCAATAGAAACACTATCAAAAACAGCATCTACTGCAACGTTTGATAACCTTTTTTGTTCATTTAACGAAATTCCTAATTTATCAAACGTATCTTTTATTTCAGGATCAACTTCATCTAAGCTTGTTAAAGTTTTTTCGTTTTTGGTGCAGAATAATAAACAATTTTTTTGATAATCCAGTTCCAAAAAATCTAATTTAGCCCAATTAGGACTCTTCATTTTCCGCCATTTTTTTAATGCACTTGTTCGGAAGTGAAACATATAATCAGGCTCATTATTTTTTTTAATAATATTTCTGATTATCTTTTCATTCAAACCAGGTGGAAGCGTATCAATTTCTATATCAGTAGAAAATCCATATTTATAGGGTTGATTTACAAGTTTTTGTAAAGTAGCATTAGTATCAGTCATAATATTTCTCCAAGAATTGAATAGTAAAAATAATTTTTTTTAGTTTAACTTTGATAAATTTTTTAATGGTTTTTATAAAAACGCTTAAAAAAAAGGTGGTGTTATTTATTTTTAAATTTTATATATATTATAACATAATATAACTTATAAAGTAAAAATTATACAGTTAGACAAAAAAAAGTCAAACGAAAAATTTCTACTAAAAGTACTTTAATAGAAATTTTTCGTTTGAGCAATTTAATTCTTAACTTTTAACCTCTACACAACGTTGAAAAATAAATCGATTATTTTTATTATTAGTTGTTATAACTTTAGATCTAATAAAGCCTAAATCAAGGGCTTGATTAATTGTTTCTAAATAACCATAATTCAATTCTAATTTTTTCAAAAATGTATTTATAATTTCCTTTTGTGTCCAGGATTGTGAATCTGTAATCATATCATAAGATAATTTCGTAGATTGAAAAGCTAAATAATTTTGTGAATAACTATCATAAATACTAGACTTCAAATCTTTTGGATGAATTATTGAAACTTCAATCTTTTTAACAAAATTCTGTTCTGTATAAGGATAACCAAGTTTGTTTATAACTTTTTTTAAAGCATTTAAATTTGTATATTTAGTTTTAATAGATGTGTAATGGGACATGCTTTTATATTCTATCTAATCTTTCTATATTAAGATAATATTATACTAAAAGGTTTATATTGTACTTGCATAAAATAATGATACTAAATCTTTTAAATAGCGTCAAGAATTTTATTTTTTTCATTAATAGTAATTGAGCTCAGTAGGAATTGAACCTACATTAGAAACTTAGAAGGTTCCTGCCTTTATCCATTAGACGATGAGCCCCCTATGTTAGGCAAATAAAGAGTGGGCAGTACTGGACTTGAACCAGTGACCCCCTGCTTGTAAGGCAGACGCTCTACCACTGAGCCAACCGCCCTCTATCTGCTTGATACTAAGTATCATATATAATTATGAGATTTGTCAAATACACATAAATTTGTCTTCACGTTTAAAAGACAGCTGGTGAAAGGACTTGAACCTTCAACCTACTGATTACAAATCAGTTGCTCTACCAATTGAGCTACACCAGCAAATAAATTTTTGATCAAAAATTTATTTTTCTAATTGAATATTTTATTATTATCGAGATATGTATCTAGGGTGAATGACGGGACTTGAACCCGCGAATGGCGGAATCACAACCCACTGCCTTAACCACTTGGCTACACCCACCTTAACACTTATAATATACTCTATATAATAATATTAATCAATAGAAAATTAAACAAATGAAAATAAAACTTTTTCTTTTATCTATTTACCTAAATGGTTATAAATATAAAATATTTATAACTCAACCTACTGATATATATCATTTATTAATCTTTTTAAGTTACCAAAAAGAACTTATTATAGTTGAACATAATGGAAAAATTCATAATAATTCAAATAAAGACCCTAAATACATTAAACAAAAAGATAAAATTGAAATTATCACAATTGTTGGTGGTGGTTAGTTGCTAAATTTTTTAGAGTTACTGAAATTCGACCTCGTTCTGTATCTTTATAAAGAATTTTAACCCAAACTTGATCGCCGCGTTTATATAATTTATTAATATCTAATATATGTTTTGCAGAAATTTCAGAAATGTGTAATAAACATCTGATACCAAAAATATTAAGAAAAATTCCAAACTTTTTAATAGAAGTTATATTGCCTAAATATCTTTGACCGATATCTAAATTTTTATTTACTTTATCAAACCCTGCTAATCTAGAACTAACATGGGCAATATGAAAATAGTCTTTAATCTCGAGAAATTTAAAAGGCATGAAAAGATTTTGATAATTTGTTCGACGATAATATTTTGGAATATTTGAATTTAATACAAAAAAAACTAAACCATTAAAATTTATTAATTTTCCTCTACCTAATGTTTTTTCAATTTTTGCATAAATAATCATATTAGTAAAATCAATTTGTCTTAAGCGGTTCCATAAGTAGAGTGATTCTACTCTTTTTAATGAAACAATTATTCGACTTGGGTTAGTACTAATATTAAGAATTAAAAATTCACAAATAAAATTAATATGTAATAATTCATGAGGATTTTTGTTTGTATGAATAGAAATTTCGTTTAAAGGTAAAATACCTATTTGATCTAAACCTAAATCAATTAAAGCATAATTCGATTCTATTCCTACAACAATACCAGCTAGAATATCATTTTTTTTTACTTTATAACTATATTGCGATAGGATTAGGCCGAACTTATTAAAATTAAATTTTGACACAATAATCGAGGATGACATAATATTCCTTTTCTTTATATGAAAATAATAATCGTTATGGACAAAACCTATTCTTGAAATTTTATATCAAAATTTTCTTCTAAATCAAATATAATAGATTTAACAATTTTTGTAACTTCAGAGTTAACTAAAGTTCGGGTTTCAGATTGAAATTGTAATTTAAAAGTTAAACTGCAATAATCTTTTTTTATCGGTTCCTTTGAGTAATAATCAAATAAGTCGACAGCCTTAATTAAAGGTCTCCCCATTAAAAGCATTCTATTTTTAATTTCATCAAAAAATAAACTTTTTTTTACAATAAAACTTAAATCTACATAAGAAATAGGGTAAGAAGAATAAGGCTTATAACTAATTGAAGTTTTACTTTGCCAAAAATAGTTTAATAATTCTGTATTAAATTCAAACAAATAAGTCTTTTTGTCTAAACTATAATTCAAGGCTAAACTTGGGTGCATTTGACCAAATGTTCCAATTATTTGTTTTCCTATAAATAAATTGGTAGTACGGTTAGGGTGAAAATGTGTTACCCCTCTAGCGGAAATACTTGGTTGAACCCAATCAACTGAAAGGTTTAATTTTTCAAAAAGATTTTCAAGTAATCCTTTAGCTTCAAACCAATTTATTGACGAACTTTCAATATCCCAGTTTGAACGGAATATTTTACCACCAAAAATACCACTAATTACTTCTAATTCTTTTTTATTACCATTGGCTAAAAATTTATAAACTCTTCCTAATTCAAAGGTTTCAAAACTTTCTCCAACGTTTTTTTGATTATATTTTACTTTTTCGATCAACCCAGATAATAAACTTAATCTTAGAACAGAGGATTCATTGAATAATGGGTTTTCTAATTTTGTTTGTTCAGGAAATTTATTTTTTACTAATATAGAATGCACACTTTCATTAAAGCCTAAATTTAAAAAATATTTTCTCAAACGTCTTTTAAATTTTTCCATTTTAGTTAATTGTCCAAATTGAGTAGTATTTTGTTCTATTGGTTTAAATTTATTAAATCCAATAATTCTAACAATTTCCTCAATAATATCTACTTCTTGTTCAATATCCAATTGTCTTGCTAATGGGACAACAATATAACAATTCTGATCTGTTTGAAAACTAATTTTGAAATTGAGTAATTTTAAATTTCTTATTATTTGAAAGTTACTTAAATTAGTTAATTTCTTATAAGGCCCTATTAATTGATTTATATTTTTATAAATAATTTTTATTTTACTTTCAGATTGTTTTATATATCTATATAGTAAAGAGGAATTTTTTTTTTGAATAAAAACATTATTATTCTTATTAAAGGGTTGTTCAAATTTTACATTTTGAGTCCAAAATATATGAGTTAATCGTAAATAAGCTTGTTCAATTAGATTTAAATCTGTTTGCCTCTCTAATTTTAGGGAATAATCCGTTCTTAAACCCAAATTTTTTGAAGATTTTTTTACTTCTTTTGGATTATATAAGCCACATTGAAGTAATATTTGTGACGTATTTTGATTTACAAGAGTATTAAAATTTTGAGCTAAACCTGCTATTGAGACTATTTTATTGTTTATAGTCAATGTTAAAATATTACTATTCAAATTTATTATTTTCGATTCCGATATAGAAAATAAACATTCATTTGTAGCATACTTCGGGACAAAAACCATATTTGAAGTACTTGTAAGATCTTCAAGAATTTTTAAATCGAAAGTAAAAAAAACTTGGCCTGTCTCAATTAATAAATAATGAATAGTATCTATAATATTATTAATAGGTTTAAAATTCATTGATATTAGTCTTTTTTTAATCCAGTATGGAGATTCTGATACTTTTAGTTTTTGACTTTTTATACTAAATAAAGTCAGACTTTTATTTGAATCTATCAGTTCCTGGCTATTGATATTTTTTAGGCTTTTACTAAAAGATTTTTTTTGTAAATAATGTTCCCATAAATAATATTTAGATCGCAGTAGCTCATATTGATTAGAAAATTTAAAATTTAGATCTTTTAATAAGCAGTTGTAATTAAGCTCTGGAGTATAAAAATTTTTCGTCAAATTTAAATTTTTTTTATCTAAATCCAACAAAATTAAAGGTTTTATATTAATTGGAGTTTGTAAAAATAGATTAGAATTGAAAAGGGTAATTATTTCATTCATCAAGCCTTTGATATTTGCCACATCTGCTCTGTTTGCAGTAAAACTAATATCTAAAATAATATCATTATTTTTAAAAAGCTTTTTGTTATCTATACTTTCAATTTCAAAACCCGCAAGTGTTAATCGATCTAATAAATTATTTAAGGTTATATTTTGTAAACCTATTATTTCTTGTACCCATTTTAATGAGATATACATAATTTTTTATAGCCATTCAGAAATAGATATATATTGTAATAATCTTAGATTAATTATATTTTAATGCTTAAATTTATATGTAACAAAAGCTTTTAATTGCTAATCAATCACAGGCTTTTAAGCTCTAATGAAGGTTAAATCGTTCTCATCTGAATATCTTTCCATAAATCTCATAAATCGATCCCAAGCTTCAGCATTCTTCATAATATAAATTGCTTGAAGAGTCTTTGGTTTTCCTTGAATAAATTTAGCATTGATATCTCGTGTACTTAATGTACCTTCCTTATCAATAAGAAACATACCCGTTATTTCGCTTTCTGGACTAACAATTGTATAAAAAATACTTGCATCTTCAAAAGTAAAAGTGGCTGTACCAGTACTGCCATCTGTTGACCGGGTTATATTAATAATAGGTATTGTAGTTTCTTCAATCCCTTTAATAAATTGTATTACAGCTTTCATAAGGTTCTACTCCTAAATAAATTATCATTAATAAGATCTCTAAATTAATAATTTGTTATAATATAATTATAACAAAAATTATTAATTTATTTTGTTTAATTTAATTTTATTTGAAAATAAATGTTTCCATTAAAAAAATATATGTAAAGTATAAGGTTTGATAAAATCCTAGGATTTGCGATCTAGGTTTATAAATACTTAGTAAAGAGTTATTATAACAGGATTAAAATAGATATGAGCTAAAATGATCATAATAATAAATTTTCCTACTCAAAATATATTGATCCGTATTAAAATTTTATAAGTCTAAATTTTAAACCCTAATTATCTATAACTTTTATTAGAACTATAAATCCTCTTTTAAATTAACCCTTTATGCTTTATATCACCTATAAACAATTTAGATAAAAAAATGTACCACAGTTATAAATATTTATTTTAGTATAATATATATTTAAATGTTTCTCTATTAGTTAACCATAGTATTTTTAATCAAAAACAAAAGATTATAAGTATAATTTTTTACTTAGACATAAAACTAGACACATTTTAAATTACTTCTAACAAAAATTTAAACTAAATACTACCTGATTTAAAATTGACTTTTTTCTTGAGTTGGATATATAATAAATAATATTAACACTAGTAATAACAATAATAGTTGTTATTAAAAATAAAAAATTAATTTATATAAACAATGCGAAACAAAACAGTTCAAGTAATTTTAACTAAAGATGTTCAAAATTTAGGAAAACAAGGTAAGCTTCTTAAAGTTAAACCTGGTTATGTTAGAAATTATTTAATACCTTTAAAAAAGGCAAAAATAGCTACATCCCATTTAATTGACCAATTCAATCTGCATCAGAAAGAATTAGAAATTAAGCAAATTCAATTTATAGATAAATGCTTAATTGTTAAAAAATCATTAGAAAATTTAGAAAAACTAACGATTAAGAAAAAAATTTCAGAAAGTGGTGTATTCTTCGGTAAGATAACACAAAAGCAAATATTAGATTTGATAAACGATCAAGTAAATTTAAAGATGGAATTAACAAAAAACCAGTTACAACTTCCTGAAATGAAAGAATTAGGAGATTATATTTTTGAAATTGTTTTAGCAACAAACGTTATAGCTAAAATTAAAATTGAAATTTTACCTGAGTAATATATTGTATCA